AAGAATATTTTTTTTATTAGGGCGGTAGCTCAGAAAAGACAAATTTCCTATCTTTTCTTTCATCTCGGGAGAAATACGATCGGAAGGAGCTAATTCAAACCCCTCCGGTAAAATAAGAACAGCCCCCACATTCAAACCCCCTTTCTTACCATTAGCAAGGACTTGTTTCACTTGCTTATCATAAGGAATTCGAACAACTGCTTCAAATATAGTATCGGGAAGTACTGCTTGTGGAACCTCAATATCCACGGGCTTATTAGCTAAATGACAATTGGCACATACAATACGCCCGGTCGCTTCTCGTGGATTTTCATAACCCTGCTGCGCAAAAATGGGATATGCACTTGAAACGGATGTCTGAGTTATGATATATATGATGAGCGATACGGAAATAGATCGAGTAATATGTTCCTTTATCCAAGAAAAAGTATTTCTAGTTTGCATAGTCTAATCATTGGTCTGAAAATTTCTACAATAAATTGGGTAGGTCGCTAGTATAGTTTCCTATCCACGATTCTGCTATTTATTGGAATCATTTTACTGGAATACTATACTATAAAAATAGTATGAAAACCCCCCGGATAGAATGTTTTTAATACTTATGTAGAACTACAAAGTAAGAAACGTTCTAATTGGATTAATATTGGTGGATCATTTATCAATCATTCATTGAATGATAAATAACTACAAGTGACGGAGATACACGATTTAAATAACGAAAAATCCAATATTTCAAAATAGTATCGAGAATAACCGGAAAAGTGGAAACAAGACTAGATATAATTTGATCATTATGACCAAATCCAAAATCTTTGTATACAGAACCAATCATTAGTTCCCAGCCGTGGGGTGAATGAAATCCGATACATAAATCGGTTAATAAAAGAATTGAAAAAGCTTTTACTGTATCACTTAAGTTATATAGGAATTCCTGAGTCCAAGAATTAAGAATAACAAGTTCTTCATTACCTAAAATAGAAAAACCACTTAAAATAACAAAACATATTATATTTGTCGAGAAGTGTAAAATTGTATGGATACGATCCTCGTTGTGTATCTTGATTAATTGGATCGTTTCTTTGTGGATTCCTATAAGAAGCTTTTGTAGATATGTCTCCGAGTATTCCTTGATCATTTCTTCCAAGAAGAGGATTTCTTCTAATTCTATGAACTTTTCTAGAATACTTTTTTCTTGAATATCATTCAAAAAAATTTCGGATTGGCCGATATTCGCCCAATTAATAACCCAAGATTCCATATTTTTAGTAAATGAGAGAGAAATCCACCAGGGCAAAAATACTATAGATGCAAGATACAAAAGAGGAGTGAATGCTTTCTTTTTTGCCATTTTTCGCCTGTTAATTTTTAATTAACCCACTCCATTTGTCGGACTTTATGTAATCGAATATTTCTTTCAAACATGAGTTCTAGACAGGGCATCAAACCTATGAATCTATTTTATTTGTGATTTTGTTTTGAATCTAGAAAGAATACAGAAATAGACTAAGACTCCACTTCAAGTTCGACTGAAGAAATAATACAAAATAGTGTTGCTAGATACCTCAATTCATCAAATTCCAAACAAATGTCTCCTTTCGATGAATGGCCGAAAGAAGTACTTTGAAGAAATGAATATTATTGAGATTTTGAGACGAAAGAACCCCTTATTCTATCAAAATATCTAGTATTTCGAAAAAAAAAATTCCAACGATTCCCCATAGTCAAGAATAGAATAATTGAGAAAAAGATATTGTGATGGTCAAAAAAATAAGCGGCAAAACAAGTAAAAAGGTCGATTGACAAAGAAAATAATTTACAAGATATGGTTTATCTGCATCTAAAGTATCATTTAGTTATAGAAAAACTAAAAGGATTCTTGCGTTTTTTCCCTCCTGCCGAGAAAGCATTCGTTCTTCCGCCCAGTTCCTTTTCTCAAAATCAAAATACTTCAATTGGTACGCGCAAGAAATAGGCCAATTCCGCGGCTTTTTGTTCAATTTCTCGTGGAGTTAAATTCTCATCAGTACGGGTCAACGGAATAGCCCCCCGGCCTCTGATATCCATATAAAGGACACGACGGGCATAAATACCCTCTTTAACTTCTATTCGAACGGATTGAATATCTTTTATAAGGAATCGGAGGAATATGCGACGATTTTTTCCAGGAAATCCCCAACGAAAAATACACACTATTCCTTCCTTTCTATCGAATCGATCATAACCACTACCTACATTCCAGGAAATTGTGCACCACAAATAGGAACTAATAAAGAGACCCGCGATTCCGTAGAAAGACATCACGATTCCCTGTGGAAAAAAAAGGATTTGCTGAGACGGAACAAAAGATATCAAATTTCTACCAAGAAAACTGGAAGTTCCAACCAACAAGAATCCTAATGAACCTAAAAAAACGATAAGGGCCCAACAAAAATTACTTAGTTTTCGAGACCCCGTTATAAGTTCTATCCATGTATCTTCTGATCGCCAACTCATACTTGATCCGATTGCATTTTATTGAAATTGAGAGAATACCCCAAATGATTTTGACTTTACTTTTTTTGTTTCCGAATGAACTTTCATCAACTAGCACTAGTTTGATGTGAACTAGCACTAGTTTAATGGGAACTTTTAGGAGTAATTCATCAAATTGTTTAGATCTAAAATAATAACATACCCCTCATATGATCCCAATATACATATTGATATATATATAGATCCACCAACTTTACATTTTAGGCATCCAGCGATCCTGATCTATTTGAAACTGGCTAGAATTCAGTTATCTATAGATCATTTTCTGCAGACATAAGAGCTTTTTCCTTTATGTTCGGCGGAAATCACATGTTCTACTATATTTTCTTTTCCGAAATCAATATCTGTGTTATGCTACAAGTCTAAGTTAAAAAAAAAAAAAAGAATGAGACTGGGTCCCCTCGGATCTAAACAATCTTGTTTTTTTGAACATAAAGAAATAAAGAACCCATTGCAATTGCCGGAAATACTAGGCCTACTAAAGGCACAAAAATAGAGGGAAAATTGAAAGTTGTCATAAAATGGGGTACCTCGATTTATTATTTGTACCTGTTCTTATTTTTTTTTAATATCATATTTTATATTTATACTAATTATAATTAATAATTGTAATTATTATGAATTCGTAGATTAGAGATATTAAGTATCTAAGTGAGTATATAGAATAAGTCCAAGGAATGTAGAACTAAATAAATGGACTTATTCATCTATCTATATGAAAGATACATATGATAATCCATTTTCTTTTTCTTCGTTTCTTTGTGTTTTGTTCTTGTCTTTGAATTTCATTTTAATATTTAATAAAGAGTTTCTTACAAATTATTGAAAGATTCATTAGAATGCGACACAACCGGGATTTTTAGTGAAAACGGGATTTTCGGGAGATGGAGAAAGATATAAAACTATATATCTATTTTTTCTATAATTTGAATTTGATTATATACGTAAGATGAAATTCGTTTTATTTTCCTAATTTCACGAAAGGAAGAACTCACGTTTTTATCTTGTTGATAGAGACTTCTTAATTAGTAATCGGGAATCTAGGTAAAAAAAAAAGAGTTATACGCAACTTTTGATTTTGATTCTTTCTACAATTAGATCTTAGGTCGCCAAAGAAAACTCCCTTTTTAGTTACTTTGATTCCGATAAGCTAAGATTCGGATAAGCTAACTACTTTTTTTGTTTGCTACAAATAAAATAATTGAACTTAGTGCGCTCTACTTGATTGAATTGGAATTCAAAGGAAAGAAGGCGTGGAGCTTAAATAACTCACTCAGAACGCTTTTTAAAAGATTACGCGGTACGATTAGGTCGAATAAGCCCTTCTGGAATAAATATTCAGCCGCTTGTGAACCTTCGGGTACTGTTTTATTCAATGTTTGTTCAATTACTCTTTTACCCGCAAATGCAATGTAGGAATTTGGTTCGGCAATAATAATATCTCCCAACATACCAAAACTAGCTGTTACCCCACCAGTAGTAGGAGATGTAAGGATTGATACATACAATAACTTTTTATTTGATTGATAATCATATAAAGCAGACGATATTTTAGCCATTTGCATCAGGCTCAAACTCCCTTCTTGCATGCGCGCTCCCCCCGAAGCGCACACTATAATAAGAGGTAGAAATTGATTAGTAGCGTACTCAATCAAACGGGTGATTTTCTCCCCGACTACGGATCCCATACTACCCCCCATAAACTGAAAATCCATAACCCCAATTGCTACGGGAATACCATTTAGTTGACCTACGCCTGTTTGAACAGCCTCAGTTAATCCTGTCTTTCTTTGATAAGAATCAATACGATCTTTATAAGGCTCCTCCTCCGAATGAAATCCAATGGGATCCAGAGAGACCATGTCTTCATCCATAGGGTCCCAAGTACCGGGGTCGATCGAAATTTCGATTCTTTCTGAACTACCCATTTTCAAATGGTATCCACACTGTTCACAAATATTCATTTTTGATTTCAAAAATTTCTTATAATTTAATCCATAACAATTTTCGCATTGAACCCACAAATGCCTGTATTTTTGAGTTGCATCGAGATCACTAGGCCTTTCTCTTAGAGTTAAATCACTACTCTTCGCGCGGGTTCGTATACTGGACCCCCCACCTTCACTACTAGTTTTACGTTTATCAAAAACGCACCTAGAAATGTAACCGTCACTACTATCACTTACAATGGACGTATCAATACAAATTTGAGACTGAAGATAACTGTCAATGCAACTAGTAATGTGATTATTCCAACTAGATTGAGTATCGTAAATGGAACGATTGTATAAGGAATCTTCATTCGTAGATTCATTATTCATATAACTAGAATTGCGATAACTAGAAAAAGAACTTTCTAGTTCACTCAGAAAAGAATGATCGCTGTCAATCTCAAAAATTTTATTTTCTATATCAAAATAGATAGAATAACTGTCTCCATTACTATCCCTAACTAAAAAAGTATCATC